TCATTTCATATGTATATGGTTACAATTATTTACGCTCCCAGTGTGCCTATGATGTAGCACCAGGCGGATTTTTAGCTAGTGTATATCACCTTACGAAAATACGGTATGGTATAGATAAACCAGAAGAGGTATGCATAAAAGTATTTGCTCCCAGGAGTAATCCTCAAACCCCGTCAGTTTTCTGGATTTGGAGAAGTGCTGATTTTCAGGAACGGGAATCTTATGATATGTTGGGAATTTCTTATGAGAATCATCCTCGCCTTAAACGTATCTTGATGCCTGAAAGTTGGATAGGCTGGCCCTTACGTAAAGACTATATTACGCCCAATTTCTATGAGATTCAAGATGCTCATTGATTGAGATTGAAATGAAATCTGGAGTCGTGTCGTATAAGTAAAAAAGGGGTTTTTTCTCATTCAATGAGCATCTTGGCATTCTCCTTCTAGATGAAACATAGTAACTGGACTTTAATTCGTATTGTGGAGGGGCTAAAATAAAAAAAGAAAAAGAGGTTCTCATTGCTCTTCCCCAATTGGGAAGATATAATATAATATACATTTCGTATGAGCAGATCCTATGCTTCCACTCTTTGATTGAATTCTTTTAGCTAATCTTTTTTAGCTATTAAATTTGAGATGTATACAAAAATTTAACATACTTTTGGAATAAGAAAAGTATGAACAGAGAGTAAAAAAATACAAATGAAAAAGAAAGTAAAGAATATCTATCCCGATCCGTCTCAATGAATTAATTTCATTTGTATGAGGTATGAATATCTATCCGATACATTATTCACGTGTCAGGAACCAGATTTGAACTGGTGACACGAGGATTTTCAGTCCTCTGCTCTACCAACTGAGCTATCCCGACCATTTCCTGTGCATCATCCTAGCAGAGTACTTATATCTATGTCAATGAAAATAACTAGATCTTCAAAAAGAAGATCTTTCTTTGTTTGTAAATGTAAGGAAAAATATATGGACTATAAATAATTCAATAACGGAGATTCCTTGAACATATATGTTCATATCGTACTATACAAAACAAATGAGATTGGATTGGAAGAAGATACGAGGATTTCTATTCGGATCCATTTGTGAAAGAACAGAGTGAATGAAATGAGAAAGATATTTCATTTTGTTTGAGCTGAGCCACTGATGAAAAAAAAAGAAAGAGGATGAGGATAAATAAAGAGCGAGGAAGTAAAATGGGCTTTTTATTGGGGATAGAGGGACTTGAACCCTCACGATTTGAAAATTCGACGGATTTTCCTCTTACTATAAATTTCATTGTTGTCGGTATTGACATGTAAAATGGGACTCTCTCTTTATTCTCGTCCGATTAATCTTCAAAAGATCTATCAAACTCTGGAATGAATCATTTGATCACTGAATATTTGAATTCGATTCTTTTTTCAACTTCAATTGGAATTGATTCACAATAACTCTTCAATTTTTCATAGATTTTTTGATCTCTATTATTCTAATTATTATTAGAATTAATAGAATAATAGAAAGAGAGGGTTTCTATAGATCCTTATCTCATACTATTACTCATATTAATAGTAATCTAAATATGAAAGAAATAGAATATAGAATGAATATATATATATGCTAAAATATAGAATCTAAAGAAATATAAGATTTCTATTTTCATATCTCATCATATCTCATATATAGAGATACAGAATAGGATTCAATCTAAGATTTGGGTTGTGATTAATCGTTTGCTATGTCAGTATGTATACGTACGTATTAGGTATATAAGGTTATCCTTTCTGTCATTTCGATAGAAGGATTTTCACTACTAACGTAACGTATTCAATTTCATTCGTTAGAACAGCTTCCATTGAGTCTCTGCACCTATCCCTTTTTATTATCATTTTCCATCTCTCAAAACAAAGATTTGGCTCAGGATTGCCCATTTTTAGTTCCAGGGTTTCTCTGAATTTGGAAGTTACCACTTAGCAGGTTTCCATACCAAGGCTCAATCCAATCAAGTCCGTAGCGTCTACCAATTTCGCCATATCCCCTTTCCTTTGAGACAAAGGATCCAGTTGTAATTACATCCACCTCTTTTCATTGATCTTGGCCCTATTGAATTCATTAGGTAATGATTCCTATATATCGAAAAAGTGTATGCTGCTCTTTTCTTTTTTTGCCCACCCTCTATTCTATATTCTATCATTTCATCTCTATTGGATGAACCTTATTTGTTTCAATACGAAATGATTTTATCATTGATGTATCCGCAATTCAATATGGATAGATCTCTAACACATATATCTATATATATGTATATATGCCTTTCCTCCTCCTTCATTTTTACAGTGCAGCTTGGAGTAGCGGAACGGTCGATATTCATCCTTTTTTTTTCATTTCAAAATATAAACTCATTGATATATTTAAATTTTATTTTCATATATATGAATATGGAATAGAATTTTTATTTAGATCTAGTATATATCTAAATAGAATCTAAAATATATAACATATATAAAAATATAGTAACATATAACTAAAAAAAGAGAATAAATTTAAATTTTAAATAATAAATAAATGAAATAAAAAAAGAAGAAGAATCACTAGGTAATAGCTAAGATCCGATAGTTTCCTGTATTCCTATACACTATTGCTCTTATATCCGCCCGCTTAGCTCAGAGGTTAGAGCATCGCATTTGTAATGCGATGGTCATCGGTTCGATTCCGATAGCCGGCTCTTTTTCTTTATCGATTTTTTTATTTCCATAATTGAAAATCTCTACTCTCGCTTTCTCTAAATGTCGGGTCACCGATCTATTATGTCATGGTAACTTGCAGCTATAGCTATGAAGAAAAAAGTTGACTAGAACAATTAGATCTCTACAGAAGAAATTGGAAAACGTAACCTTCGTTTGAATTTCCTATGTATATATATATAGGAAATCTAAATATTGATAAAATTTATTTTATTCTGTTTTGTCAGGACTTTAGTAAATTTAGTTTTGCTTTGCTGATCCTTTAGTTCAGTCTGAATTTATATTTTTTTGTCAAATGAAAGTGAATCAAAAAGGAGCCTTTATATGTCTCGTTACCGAGGACCTCGTTTCAAAAAAATACGCCGGCTGGGGGCTTTACCGGGACTAACTAGTAAAAGACCCAGATCCAGAAGTGATCTTCAAACCCAATTGCGCTCTGGAAAAAGATCACAATATCGTATTCGTTTAGAAGAGAAACAGAAATTGCGTTTTCATTATGGTCTGACAGAGCGACAATTACTTAAATATGTGCATATTGCTGGAAAAGCCAAAGGGTCAACAGGCCAGGTTTTACTACAACTACTTGAGATGCGTTTGGATAACATCCTTTTTCGATTAGGTATGGCTTCAACCATTCCTGGAGCCAGACAATTAGTTAACCATAGACACATTTTAGTTAATGGTCGTATAGTGGATATACCAAGTTATCGTTGCAAACCCCGAGATATTATTACTACGAAGGATAAAGAAAGATCAAAAGCTCTGATTCAAAATCATCTTGTTTCATCCCCCCACGGGGAATTGCCAAACCATTTGACTATTGACTCCTTACAATATAAAGGATTTGTAAATCAAATAATAGATAGTAAATGGACCGGTCTTAAAATAAATGAGTTGTTGGTCGTAGAATATTATTCCCGTCAGACTTGATTCTAACGAAAATCAAAAAACAAGGTTCATACAATTTTGACTCCTTTCGCTGAAGTAAATAGAGTACCTTATGCCCTGTCTCATTCACGTATCAAAAAAGGATCGGCAATAGGATTCTTTTTCTTCTTTTCTATTTATTTCAATTTGTATTTCTTTTACCTATCACAGGGATTAATTAGGGATAGAGAATGTCTATTAAATAAGGGTCTTACCGTTAGAATAATGATATCAATTCTTATTTTCTTTGATACATTGTAGTCGGTAACGTTGATGAATTAAAAGAAACGGAGAGAGAGGGATTCGAACCCTCGGTAAACAAAAGTCTACATAGCAGTTCCAATGCTACGCCTTGAACCACTCGGCCATCTCTCCTACAGAATTTGATTCTTGACCAAAACCCGAATGAATAGCGAGTCCTTAATCTTAATTGTAGTACATGTATGACCGCCCGATGGTTCCATAAGAAGAAATTTCTTTTCCAATTTCAATATTTATCAACAACAACTTCTTTCATCAGCTAACCCATGGAATTCATGAATCGTCCGATGAATCTTTCTATTTCAATTGTATGGTGTGGCACATACACGTTATGCAAACAAAAAGGATGGTTTTTTATTTGAATTTGATTTTATCATGGAATTATTATTCTAATCTTTTCCTTTTTGAATCATAACCAAATCAAAGATTCTCTAGTTATAAAAATACATAGGAAATTTGGTTATGAAACTTAGATGAAATAGTAATAGTCATTGGTATACTACAAAATTGGAATGAAATCTGAATCTGATTCAACTATTTCATTTCATCTTTGTTCAAAAAGGTGACACCGCATCTTTTCCAATTAGTCTGTTTTTATGTTATTTTGTACTGTACAATTCCTTTTTTTGTGGGATCGTTTTCCCCGAAGGGGGATGAGAAGAATTATAGAATGAATTGCTAATTATGCCTAGATCTCGAATAAATGGAAATTTTATTGATAAGACCTCTTCAATTGTAGCCAATATTTTATTACGAATAATTCCGACAACTTCAGGAGAAAAAAAGGCATTTACCTATTACAGAGATGGTGCGATTTGATTTTTTTCTTGTTTTTTTTTACCCCTCAGTTTTACGATAAAAAGAGCGTAGTTAGGAATAGAAAAAAAACAAATTAGTGAAAGAAACCTACGCTTGGTGAAGGTGAAGTTTAGAGATAGAGCAATTCCTTCTGTCGTGTATCCTCGATTGATGCAGCCTTAGATGCTTCAATTATCGATTTTAGTATTGAGCGAAAGGTTACATCTATAGGTTCTGTATTGGAGGTCAATCCTACTTCATTTAGTACCAATAGGTG